GTTTTTTTCCCTCTCTCGCCCCATCATCGTACCCAGTCCTGCTATCGGCTCAGCCCTATCTATTCATCTCTTTTTTTTACATGGATATTTTTTTTCTCTCTTGTTCATAGATCTTGAAAGCGGATCAATAGAAATTTATCAAAGGATCTATCTATAGAAAGATCTAGATCTCTATCATCATCTATCTCTATATCTAAATATGGAAGAACCCTCGAAGCCTGTCCCCGACGACGATGCCCCCTGGGCGAAAGGAAAGGGGCCGCCATTCTCTTTCTTTCCTCAATCGTTCCGATCATTTCTCTCATTCCCTTTTGTTTGTTTGGGGCCCCGGGTTGGTTCGTTTCCTCCTCCTATCTACGCAATTCTCTGTCTTCGTTCGTGATCATCTTAGGCGAAAGGATAGGTATAAATTTAGTGGAGGGGCGGCTGTGAAAGGGCGATTCCCCCTTTTCCATTGAAGTAGGGAAGGGGGTGATTGATCTTTTTTGAATCAGGCCTTACTGGCCAAGTGGTGGTATAAGCTTCATTGCGGATGAAAAGAAGTCCCTGTGAGCGGAGCTACAAAAGGAAGCTCAAGAAATCCTCTCAATAGGGATTGGGCAAGCAAGCTGTTTGTTTATTTGATCTTACCCGGTTGTGAGACGGGACGTGAAGTCAACCAAGTACATGTGTGTTCATAGTGTCCCCGGCACCTTCCTCCTAGCTGAGTATGGATGCTGAACTGGAGTGTGGGGCGAGTGCGTGGTAGATGGAACTCCTATTTACCGCTTTACCGCATTTCTTCTTGCACTTCCAACTTGAAGAGGAAGCTCTCTTTGCATCTTCAATAGATAGGAAAAAGGATCTTGACCTATCGCTAGGTATAGAATGCACTCGTTCTTGGCAATGGTCACAGCTCGTGCTAGCCCTCTACTTCTCAGTCATTGAACTTGGCTATCCAGTTTACCCTTGCCTATCCCTTATGCCAGTCTATTTTTCAACCAGTAAAGTACTCTCACGCCTATCTATTTATCCTCCAAACTAATAAATCAACTTCCCCGCACTTTCTATCTCTCCTATTCCTTTCAATAGGGACAAGTCGTGTTTCTTCACCGATTTGATCCAGATTTTGACTCTTTTCTTTGCCAGGTCAGTTGATCAATGCGAATTGTCAAGGTAAGTTGTTGATCAAATCCAAATTTACCATGCAACGCACCACTAACTTTCCCAAATGGGTCGACGAAAAGTGCCACCCAGCCAGCCAACCTCAGCTCCGCCAACTCTGGGCGAAAGGTTAGTCGCAGCAGCCCCAGCCCAAGACCAGTCTCTCCACACAAGCCAGAACAATTTCACCATCTCACGCTATCAAGAATCAATGGGGGATTAGAGGTGGTGATCGAAGTGACATATGAGCTTTACACTACCAGACCCTATATAATTAGGCATGTGTGAGCCACTGAGCCAAGGTTACAAATCCAATACTAAGAATATGGAATCCAACATTTGCATGTGGCTGCACATATTCACTATTTCAATATTCAGGAACTAGCTATTCCAAAATGAACTAGGGAGAAGGACAGCGGACAGCCAAGCACCACCATAGATGTACAATGTAAAGAAAACTATGACTGCTTGTAGTTAGTAAGCTTTAGCTATTGTTACATACGTAACCTCAATGGTACTGAAGGCATATGTGTTTTATCCTTCATGCTAGTTGGCTTCTTGAACTGCATGGCCGTTGGTGCATATATATATCTTTTAATTCCATGTTCAGTTGATTATGTTGATCCTCTTTTGACATGTTTGTTCATTAACATAAACAGGATTATTGGTATTATAATAAAAGAAATAGAAGCTAATATTGCAAAGAATACGTTCCTTGCCAATTTTAGAATGAGCGCACTCCCATCCCAGTTCTTTGCAATAAATTTGTGGAGCTTGTATCTACCTTGGTAATGCAATGTTACTACTTTACTCATTTACTCAACTATTCTCCTATTTGACAATTTCAATATTTCAACTTGTTAAGACAGATGATCAATTCATGTATTGAAGGTAATGCTAACATTATGCTGGTCACCTGCAGAAAGAAAGAGATGCCTCAAAGTTTGATAATGTGGTACTGTTGCTTCAAGACATGTTAGAAGTGATAACAAGAGATATGATGGTTAATGAGATCAGGTTATTCTTTGTTGAGCTCCTGAGAATTATATACATAGCTTCCATATGAATAGGCAACTAATTATTGCTACCTTTTCTAATTTTCAGAGAGCTGGCTGAGTTCGGTCATGGTAACAAGGATTCAGTTCCAAGAAGACAGCTTTTTGCGGGTTCTGGTACAAAGCCTGCCATTGTTTTCCCTCCTCCGGTTTCTGCACAGTGGGAAGAACAGGTTATATCAGCAAATTGTTGATTGCCTTTTATTACCAAGAGTGTGTGTTAGAGTATATTGTCTTGTATAACAGTGTGCACGAACTCTACTTGTCTACAGATTAAGCACCATAACAACTATATTGGGCCCAGTAATCCAGTATTTCATCAACCATATATGTGAATTCTCATGTGGGTAGCGCCTCCTTCCCATGGAACCCGAATTGGCTGAAAATGGGTTTAGAAACTAAAAAAACACACATGTGGATGGAGATATTGAGCGATACAAGGTTGCTAAGGGCGGCGCATCAACTTATAAGATAGGAATTTCTTTTAATGATAAATTAAGTCCCGTTATCAAACCGCTTACCATTCGGGCAGATATTCTAAGCAGGCTTATCTCTGGCTATCTCTACTGGTTGATTAATTCAGCAACTTTATATATAAAATGCTTTTCTACATGCCTTGATGAGCAGCTTTATATGCAGCAAGCCCTCCGGTTCATTGACCCTACTCGTCCGTCTTATGTGTGCAAGCTCCTCAAGTCTCTCTATGGGTTGAAGCAAGCATCTAAGGCCGGGTTAAAAAAGCTGAGTGACTTACTTAAGCGGTACAGATTCTCAGCCTCAAAAGAAGATTAATCCCTGCCCTATTATAGAAGTTATGGCGGGAAAAGTAACTCTATATATGCTTGTATATGTTGATGATATCATCCTCGCTGGCAACTCTCCTGATGTCATTTCTTCATGGATGGTTGCTTGACAACATTTTCAATCAAGGACCGCTTGACAGACTTCAGTCTTGATACGAGGAGCTGACTGAGCCAACCTAAGTTTACGGAGCGGAGCCAACTCAAGAAGCTGTAGTGGCGCCCAACTTATTCTATTTAGGGGAACAGATACTTCTGAGGCGAAAGCCTGCTACTTATGTACTAGTTGTTACAGCAGCCGAGAAAAGAAATATGCACTTTGGGGGTGAATCCCTTGCATCTTAGGTATCAAGCTCTGTTAGTTCTGTTGGGACAGTGAAGAGTTTGTGTTTACACATCAGAGATGGGAATAGCCTGCACGAGTACCTCCTATCAGTAGAGATAGGAATCTCTCTTCTCTCGAAGCCGTATAGGACGAGGTTCGCCTGTGAATGCGAGGGGGATTTTCTTTTGCTCATCCCCTTGTTCTTTCTCCAAATTCTTTTTTCATAACCGCCCTACAAAGAGGTGTGTTAGAGATGCGGTTTAGCTTGCTAAAAACCAACCTTGGGTGATAGAGGGGGAGTTCTATTCAGGATGCCCAAGTGGGGTTTCGATTTCAGAGAGCAGGGTGCTGAGCCGAAGACTTCCGTATTGAACGAGACGAAGGCACCGCCTGCCTTTCATTGCCAGGAGATAAAGAAGAAAGGAGCATGTTGAAAGGGTTTTATGCCACGGATACCACCCCTATGTCTGTTGGGGATTTGACTCCCGAATCACTATCTTTTCAGTGCCCGGAAACCTTTAATCGGTAGATAAAAAACCAAGAGATTCTCTCGATTCGCTCATGTGCAAAAGACAGAATTCTCCTGAATTCAGCTAAACCATTCTTTTTAAGACAACCCACTGGAACTCGTAATATAGCCGCTTGAATTTTTCCCTCTCATCCGTGCTTGCTTCATAATTGCAAACTCAAGTCCACTTAATGCTAAGTAAAGTCTTCCGTACAAGAAAACAGACACTATTATGACAACCATCTGCACAACATTAAGACAAGAACATGATAAAATATGCATGACAGCCAACTGTACAGTAACAAATATAATGCATGCTACTGCCCTATATACGTTACCATTGAGCTAATATAAAACCCAACAGTTGTAAAATAGCACGAAAGCATTCGGAAGAAGTCAAAGCGATGACCGAGCCTGTAGATATCTCTGCTGAGTACTTGCTCCCCATTTCCACAAGCACAAATTCCGCTTTTTATGGGTCCAAAGATTCTTTCGCAAAACAATCCATCTTTTTCTGGTTTATCGGTTTTATAATGAAAAGTGGAGGGCCTTGTGACTTCGCCAACGACTTCCCCATTAGGTAGGATTTTTTTAGCCCAAGCCTTTATTTGTTGAGGGGAAACGAGTCCAATTTGAAGTTGTTTATGTTTATATTGGTCAATCATAAAATAGAAATAAGAAAAAAATTTATATTTATTCCGATCAAACATCCTCCCTATTAACCCGGAAGTTCTTCTCAGATACAAGGAAATGGTTCAGTTCTAGAGCCAAAGATCGTAGTTCTCGAACGAGCACTCGAAAAGATTCTGGCGGATCCTCGTGATTAGGCACTCTTTTTCCCCAGATCGTAGCATTAAGTATTTCTTGGCGAGCTATAAGATGATCAGATTTATAAGTAAGTATCTCTTGTAAAATATGAGCAACACCAAATCCTTCTAAAGCCCAAACTTCCATTTCTCCTATTCGTTGTCCCCCTTGCTTGGCTCTTCCTCTAACGGGTTGTTGGGTAACAAGTGAGTAGGGCCCAGTAGAACGTCCATGAATTTTCTCATCAACTTGATGAATTAATTTTAAGATATAGGACTTCCCTATTAGAACAGGCTGTTCGAAGGGATCTCCTGTTCTTCCATCAAATATTCTGCTTTTTCCCGGGTACTCGGGTTCAAATACCCATGGATTTTTTGTTTGTTTACTGGCTTCATATAATTCCGAAAACACAAGTTTTCTTGAAGCCTCTTGCTCATATCTCTCATCAAAGGGTGCTATTCTATAATGTTTCTTTAGCAGATCCCCTGCTAATCCGAGCGAGCTTTCAAATATTTGTCCCACATTCATTCGTGAGGGTACTCCTAAGGGATTGAAGACCATATCAACAGGTGTTCCATCTTGCAAATAGGGCATATCTTGCCTAGGCAAAATTTTGGAAATGATCCCCTTATTCCCGTGTCTTCCGGCTACTTTATCCCCAACTTTGATTTCACGTTTCTGTAAAATATATACACGAACCATTATGTCAAAGGGGTCCCTCTGGATCCATTTCACATCGATAACGCGCCCTCTTCCACCTATAGGTAGTTTGAGAGAAGTTTCTTTTGAAGTGGATACCTCAAGACCAAAAATAGCCCGTAATAATCCAGCTTCCGCGATATACGACGATTCGCTCGCTATCTGAGGCGTTAATTTACCTACTAAAATATCGCCAGTTTCTACCCAGGATCCCAACCTCACAACTCCATTTCTGTCCAAATTGCGGAGTAAATGTTCTTCTAGATGTGGTATTTGTTTAGTGATTTTTTCAGCGGAGCCTTGGCTTGTCGTATCCGTCTGAATTTCATATTTTCGGATGTGAAAAGAAGTATAAATATCCTCATATACCAAACGTTCACTAATTAGTACTGCGTCTTCAAAATTGTAACCCTCCCAGGGCATATAAGCTACTAAAACGTTTTTTCCTAAAGCAAGTTCCCCGCCAACTGTAGCTGCTCCCTCCGCTAAAATTTGCCCTTTTTTAATGGATTTACCCCGCGGAACCCGAGGTTTTTGGTGCATACAAGTATTTTTGTTAGAGCGTCGATGGGCAACTAAAGGAATACTTATGGTCTTCCCACTACTTGATAAAAGGATCTTGTGACTATCACTAGAAATGATCTTTCCCTCGCGTTCGGCTATAACGGAAACCCTCGAATCTAGAGCTGTTTGTCGTTCCAATCCAGTTCCAACAATGCACTTCTCGGACCGAGAAAGTGGAACTGCTTGGCGCTGCATATTAGAACTCATTAAAGCCCGATTCGCATCATTATGCTCAATAAAAGGAATGAGAGAACCTCCAATAGAAAAATATTGGAAAGGAAAAATACTTCTAACATGAATCTGTTCCCATGCAATAGTCAGGAATTCTTGACGGTATCTAGCTGGAACAACCTGTTCTTCCTGAATACCCTGATTCAAGGACAAAGAATTTCCTGCTGCTATCATATAATATTCATCTCTATTTGGTGATAAATAAACTACCTGTCTCTCTTTTTTTTCTTTTGCTTTCTCAGATATTTCATAAAACGGACTCTCTATAGATCCCCACCAGTGATCAATTCTCGCATGAATAGCTAACGATCCGGTAAGTCCAACATTGATTCCTTCGGACGTGTCAATTGGACAAATACGCCCATAGTGACTCGGATGAATATCTCGGCTACGAAAACTTGCAGTTCTCCCCGTCAATCCTCCAGGACCCAAACAACTCACTTTTCGCCCATGAACCGTTTGTGTCAATGGATTGGTTTGATCAAAAACTTGAGCTAAGGGGTATGTGCCAAAAAAGGTCTCATAAGTAGTGATTAATAAAATCGAAGTTGAAGTTGGAGTACTAGCCCCAAGGGAAGGAGCAGAGGTATCAGATATGTAAATCTACCTGTTGCTCCAACATGTGAGGAGATAAACCCGAAAAAAGAAAACCACGAGTGATCCGACATTAGTTCGAAACCAGCAAGCGTGTAGCGAGTGAGTAGAATCCTTGGGCTCCGAAACAAGCGAGTTCAAACCCTACCTATTGTCTTCTTGACCAATCAAGTCAAGCTTGAAAACTGCTTCTTCTCAACCAGGATACGAGCCGATGAACCTTCTATTACAACCGGAAAGTGAGAGAAAACCAAATTCTCATACTAGAAGCGATTCAATTGTGAATTCACAACAAGTAGTCTGCGATCAATAGTTCATCGAGACAATGCCTAGTCAACAGTTTCGAGACCAAAGTGCACTAAAGCTGTGGAATGTGTTGCAGATGTTCAGTAGAGTAATCTTTTTTATAGAGGAATCCCTAGGTGGAATTTGTGATGTAATTAATGCTCTCTAACTAACTCAATTTCCAGTCATGTGCCAGTGATTTGCCGTTATAGGCCGGGGCCTGTTGGAAAGTATGCATTAGATAGCTAGGGCTACTAGGGCTAAGAGGAATAGCTTTCTTTTGATCAGTTGCCAAGTTATAGAGTTAGAGAAATTTTACCTAATTGCACACAAAAAGTTGCTCCCAAAAGAAGGAGCCTGTGGAAATGAAAGGGAATTGGTGATGGAGTGTGCAACGTTCGCCAAGCACTGAATATATGAAGTCAGCAGGGCCGGTAGTTCTTTCTTGGCTTGGATTCCTTCGCTTCCGAAAGAGCACGAATACCATCAATATCAACCGGAGGAGATCGTATGCAAGAAGCTCTTTCCAACGAAAATTTGTCTTCGAAAGGAGTACCAGCATGAACCTGGGTCGCTCAAGAGGTACTTTGTGTTATACCTTAGACCTTACCAGATCCAATTGCTGTGCAAAGCTACTTATAAATAAGGGTTTCCTTTTTCCTTTTGTCGTACCTAAATGTTTCACTCTCAATCTTCCTCCATTACTGAAATGTCAACATTAAGCACCAAGAAAATGAAGAGACACTACATAGATAAGGAGGTATTGAATAAAGCAAGCCTTTCCTCTTTTGAACCTCGCCATTAACGTTAAGGCTATGCCATCCTAAGGTGCTACTAAATGGAAGGATCTTATCAACGTCCATGAATGCGAAATCATAGATCGAACTGACGAATTGGCAACCTTCGGTGCTATCATAGTATCCGCTAAGTTCACGGGCTGGAGATAAGCGGACTCGAACCGCTGACATCCGCCACAGGGTAAACCACCGCCTCTCAGGCCTCCCCGACGGGTTCTACCATAGAGGACAACGATAGGCAATAACTCCCCCCCGAACACAGCTTACAACTTTCATCGTACTGTGCTCTCCAAAGAGCAACTCTTCTCAAAATCCCAAAACAAAAGGTGCTGAGTTGGAATCCCATTCTAAGGATTCTTGTGGTTCCGGGGCGATCCAGTCACCCGGAGAAGATTTCTTTTCTTTGCTGATTCCTCTCAATGAAATTTGCCATGTTGCACTAAGTTACTTACGGATGTATGCATGCAGTCCGGGAACACTTTGGGGTGAACACCCATCCGAACAAGTAGGGTCAATAGTTCAGCATTTAGGCCGTAACATTTAGCAAAAAACTAATCTTAAACCCAACAAGTGCTCTCCGAACCAAGCTAGATAGTCTCCTATCACTAGGCTCACCAACCAACCTGGACTTTGATTCTTTCTTATTATTCTAACCGGATATAAAAACCATAAGGATTGTTTCCAGCCAAGAGTTCCCATATGACATAAGCGCTCTTGGGTGGGGTGGGCCCTCATTCGCCAGGTCTTTGAGTGCCCGTCGTACCACGTGGTTGGTACACTAGGCTGATCGATACTTTACTTTGAGGATCTGGCACCTGCGCCCGACTCGGTCTGCCAGTGAATTTTGGCTCTACGTCCGGTCGTGCGTGGTATGTTCGCGATTCGTACAAATGGAAGGCATCGCGTACGTTAACCTTCCTTTATTGGGCTGGGCCATTCCATCTTTGAGAAGGGGCCCAATCTCGTATTTGATGGTCGGCGTGGCAATATGCTTAGCTTCGTAGACAGGTTTCCCAGCCGTTGCAAAGACTTCGCGAGAACGGTCAGGGGCGCGATTCGCCAAGCTAGGGCAAACAAAGCCGTCCGGCCCTACCAGATTAAGAATGCGAAGGCCTTTCCTTCGAAAGGAGAAAAAAAAAAGAGCTATGCTATTGACCGACCCTTTCGTACTTACTTCGAATCAATAGGCCTATCATTTTTCATGAGGCGGGCCAAATAGAGAATGAAATGCAAAAATAGGGGAAGGGGGGATGGTCGCGCCTTTGATTTTGTTTAAGGGCTGCTCGCCTTACTAAAGTACCAAAGGCTTTCACGGCTGACACCCCTACCTTAGAATCTAAGCCCTTTGAAGCGCCAGTAGTTGTAGCAGTGGGTAAGGCTTTCGTTCAACTCGCTCCGGGTTCCGATCTATATGACCTCTAGACAGTACAAAGTACACCTCTTCCGTAGAGGCAAGCTGGTAGTAACCTAACCTTTTAGAGTCGGGGGAGCCGAGCCCTTAACTCTATCAATAGAGAAATCTTCGTGCGTGGCGTGAGTTGGAATCCTAGAAAAGATCGATTGAGACTCCCTCCCCGGTTCCACGAAGATCTCTACGTACTTGTCTAGTCCAGGACAACTGAGATCTTCCGGTCTGCGTGCGTGGGAGCAGCTGAAACAAAGAAGAGTCTGGTCCGCTCTTCATTCAGGCCCCCCCGCCTTACAAATGGGCCGTCCCCCTTAATGAATCGAATGGTCCTTCGACCCTCGTTTGATTCCGACGGCCGGCATAGATGAAATCTCATGAGACCCGCCCACTATTACTACAAAAAAGCCCTGCCCTGGCACCTTCGCTAGACGGAGAGTAAGCGACTTCTATTAGCACCGGACCGTCGAGTCGAATTGATCGTGTCATGTGCAACGTCCATCAATGGTGGTTCATTAATGTCCATAGATTTAGACTCCTTCCCCCTTCCCTTATACGCAAAAGATCGAGAGGGGCCCGAACCAAACCGAGAACGTAAACAGAATTCGACTCACTCTCGTATGGCTCGCCCTCGAGCCCTGGGCGAGTCGGCCGGGTCTTCCCTTTTGTTCTGTTTCCGCCACGATAAAGACGCACGGAAGAACTATGGTATGCCCAGCGCGTGGAGGATCCGTTGAGAGTGTCCCTTGTCTCGGTAGGGAACAGTACCTATTGTCTTGAAAAAGAAAGGTCAGTGCTACGGTCCCCTATTGTTTGATCCAATATTGACCGGTGCGGATCACGTTCTATTACCTCCGGTCCGTGGTTCGACCTCCCGTAGTGGTCCTTGCTTTTCTTTTTGAAAGCTCCGCGAATTTTTCGTACTTGCTCAGTGTGCCCCCTTTCGTCGAGTGCCCCGCCCGGTTCACAGGGCTGTTGGCCTACCAAGCAAGCACTTGCCCACAGCTCCTGCCGCCTGCCAAGCGGGCTCCGCGCTCGTTATCCTGACTATTCTCTCCGCTGGGCCCTTTCCTATTGCTCTAACCATAAGCTATGGCAATTCCAGCTCGCACCCACTCTGGCCCGCCCAGCGAGGCCTGAGTGAGCTCAGTGGTCAGCCCCTGACGTTAGGGGTCTTTCGCTTTTGCCAGATCTATAGAGATATTACGAGTCCTCCGTCCCAGATTCCCTCGCCGCGGCCATCTGGTTCACCGGTACTACCAAAAAGTCTCATGCTTACGTTACTGTGACTGATATATAAGTATGATCTCGGACTACGAAGACCCAGTCGTGCTTCTGGTTTCCATTCTCATCATCATATTGAAGGAAACTCCTCGTGCTCTGCCATAAGAACTTGGAGTCCGTATCATGGTGAAGGTAAGGTAACGCTGTGATTCTTGCTCAAAAAACTGACCGAACACGTTCGAGTTATTGGCTCGTCCGACCCGGCAGCATTCATGAGTCGCTCGTTCAACTGTCCCTCGGAGACACGGTCGAGAAGTGCCATGCATGGTCGCCCCCCCCGTCCTTTCTTTCTCTCGGTCCCACCAGGGCGGGCCCCTCTGGGGTAATAAAGAAATGGATAAAAAAAGGGGACTTCTGCTACGGGCTATGCCACCCATTACTTATGAGGGAAGTCGCATCCGTCCCATCGCAAGCACCTACAATGTTATGATCACATTGGTTTACCCTTTTTTGGTAGTTCAACGGACGGTCGCCCCTCCAACAAGAAAAGGTAGAAATATGGAAACTTCTCTGCCATTTAGATCGGAGAATTTATAGAGGAAATCGGGTTTTAAATTTCCAGAAACCACACGATTATATAGCCAAAGGGAATACGCCGCGCCTAAAATCATCCCAAGCGCTGCTAATGTGGCTACTAAGCTATTTCTTTGGAAAGCTCCTACTAAGATTAGAAATTCCCCGATAAAGCTGCTAGTGCCGGGTAAACTCATATTGGCTAAAGTGAAAAAGAAGAAAATGGTAGAGAAATTCGGCATGGTGCTCACTAAACCTCCATAATATCTAACAAGTCGAGTCTTATGTCGGTCATATAGAACACCAACACATAGAAAAAGGGCTGAAGAAACCAGTCCATGACTTAACATAAGTAAAATGCTACCTCCAATTCCCTGTATGTTCGATAGAGCCTAATATTCCCCCGGAGTACGCCGCTTACCCCCCGAACCGTACAAGATAGTTACCACCTATCATACGGCTTTCTAACTCCACTTCTTTTTCTGGTTGTTCCGCTCTGTCGGATCAATGGTAGTCTCAGAGATCTGGTAACCTCCGATATTTTTGACAACACGCTTCCTGCTTCCGTTTTGAGTTGCGCATCTTTCTCCCCGGGGCATACTATAGTATCACATCGTAGACCCCCACCCCAACTCTATCTTCCTTATCAGTGAACCGGAACATAGTGCATAGGTACTCTTCGATGCTGCGAGGACGAGACGAGGTGACATCCTACGATCACGCACTGAAGTTCTGCCCTTCGGCTCGGCATATGGAACCTCTCAACTGCTCCCTCGGGATAGGTAGGCCCATCCCCCACCCCCCCTTTCCCGAGAGGCGGCCGGGCTGTGTTTCCCCAGCGGCCACCCAGTGGCGGCAGAAAACGAAAAAGGGTGGGCTCCGCGCAGTTCGCGTTTTATTGTAAAGAGAGAGCTTTTCATTCTCTTATAGAAGCCCGCGTCCACGCGGGTAAAGCCCTGCGAAGCTGCAGGGAGCACTGAGCAATGAGGGGATGAGGGCGACTCCGCCCACGGGTTGGACCACACCACAGGCAAAAGTCCTTCCACGGCAAGAGAAGGGTGACCGGAACAAGAAAAGGGAGCTAGTCGTTGGAGGGAAGACAAGGCTCGTTCCGTGCGACTCCACAGAAGAGTACGCGCGCTAGAAAAGGCAGCCAGCTTAAAAACGCTAGCTAGCTACTTTTGTAGCCTTTTTTTGTTTGGTTGCCTACGCTTGCTCTCCGGGGCGCGCTACGGCAACACCCCCTGCTTGCTTCTTTCTGTTCGACGCGGAGCTCGCAGCCCCCCCACCCTTGCTTAGCGTTCCACTTGTGATCCTGGAGGATTTGGAGAAATGCGCCCGACCATGAAGAATGGATTTGAGCTTTTCTTTCATGTGAACGGCCCTATCTTGTAAAGAAGAATGGTTTTTCGTGCTATAGACCACGTTGAGAAAGACCAACCAACAACACAAATAAAGACCGTTCCATTTGGGTACCTCGAAAGGGAGGTGCTCTTTATGATGCTACGGACGGCTGTCCGAAGTGCATGCAATGACGGGCTCAGATAGGATAGGATTGTGCGCGCCGGGCCCTTCGGGTGTCCATATTTTGGCCGACCTTAGCGTAGGCCCCTATGTTATGCGGCCGTAATATTTTTATACCTTCCACCGCTGTTACGCCAGAAATCCAAGGTTCCACACGAGCTCCTGTTCTGCGGCGTGGTGGCAGGACCGCTAGGGGATTGGCTCCGGGTGTAGGTAGGGTCAAATCCGCAGGGGTCATGCAAATACATAGGCCCCTTCCCTTCTGCCGAGTTGTTTAGAAGGCGCTTTCCGTTCTACGGTCCCTCGGACCGAAGGGTTAGGCAGGTAGTACGGGCCCTCTGACTTCCAGCTATGTGCTGTGTGCGACTCCCGCGAAGCGAATGAAGGGAAGCTCTTCGAGCTTTCTCCGCCAGCGGCTTATGTAGTGGTCGGCATTCCTACGTGCTCCGACTGATCCCCACTGGAGATTATATGAGGGGTCTTTGAAACTGTCGTGACGCTTTGGTGACGAAGGTCACCGGGGTGACTATGGAAGGATTCCGTGGTAGTCTCTGACTCCCTCCAACTCAATCAATATCAAGAACATGTCGTGAGCATGGGGGTTTGGCCGACTACTAAACTCTATACTATTGGCTAGGGCTAGGCTAGTTATAGCTTCTATAGTGAGTGGCCCTTCCGCTTTGATCTAGTTGTAGTTTGTATTGTACTAAATTGAACACATATCAAAGAAAGGCGATCAATCAAACTTTTAAGTAGTTCTCCGGCCCGGGAAAAGCTGCGAACTCGTTATAAACTAGGGGCTTTTTTATTCATGGTCGCTACTGTTGTATTGTATATTGTCGGGGGAAGCTACTGCTTCTACGACAGCTCCGCTTCCTCGTCTTGCTTCTACTTTGCTTGTTTGCGCGAAGGCTTAGAGTCCTTTTCGCTAGGTCCAAATTCGTCAAAGCGAAAGATCTGATCCAACGGAAATCCCGCATATTGAGCGCAGCTGATATGTGGCTACTAGGCGCGATCATCTCACATGCCATAAAAAAAATACTTCTTTTTTTTATGGCCCGTCATATAAAGATAGAATAGATATGGATAGAGAGACATTCTATTGATTCGCGAAATGGCTCGTCGATCCAAATGAATCATTCTTCTGGTCTCTCTCTGCCCCCCGCCCCAAAACTGACCCACGACACAGCGCCCATTCGTTTCGCGCGCGGGAAGGCAACGAAGTTCAGTTCAAAAGACCGCAGCGGAGTGGAGCAGCCGCGACACGAAGTTCCTTACCTTAGCTGGATCTCGCTGGTGCCACCTAAACGGTAGGTATAGGCGGCGGATGTCTGACGTTTGGAGTTGTCGTTCGTGCACCTGTCCCCAATAGAAGAATGAGTGATCCCTTCCCCTGCGGATCATGGCCTTACCACTAGGTCCCCGATGGCCTGCGGGGGATTCGGTATAGCAGCTTACGTTCGTTTGCGCTGCGCGTTCCCGCTGGACTGGACACGTGTTAGCTGTAGGAAGTATGGTTACGAAAGTTACTTCGGTTCGCCAGTTCAGGCTCAACTCCTCGCTTTACGTTAGCGGACTTACAGGTCGGGCCGGGGCTCCACGCTCTTTCTTTCTGTGTGGGACGATGCCGGGGAATGTGTCGAGGCGGCGAACAACAACAAGACAACTAACTACATTTGCTTTTTCCCTCCATGAGATGAGCCAGTGCATTGGACCGATGGATAATAGAACTGAGCAGGCCAAAAAAGCGCTTGGGCGCTCTACATACGATGTAGACTCCATCAGATACATATCGATTTATTTATGATGGATCCAGAATAGATAGATATCTTGTATCATCAATAGATAGAAAGAGGTCAACCCTTATTATTGATAGATTCCCTTTCGATCTATCAGAACAGATCAGGCCATCTATCAATCGATTTGAAAGTCTCGCTTTTCGTTCATTTCAGCCACGCCATAATAGCCGCCACAATAAGAAAGAAGCAAGCGAAACAGCTAGAAGCGCTCGCTTCGCCGCGCCCAACTATTCTTATTCACGGGAAAGCCAACCGAAAGATTCGATTCGGACTTCGTAGAGCCGGTGCTGCTGCTGTCTGCGTAGGGCCGTCCCCCACTCCCGTCCCGGGGCGCTAAGGGGTTTTGTTTTAGGAACAGACGGCGTTGCTGACGCCTCGAATCGACGCTTTTGTTGCGACATGCTAAGTTTTCTCCCCTATTGCTAGTAGGTTGATGGGTCGCACGCCCGGCACACATGTTTTGGCCTTGCTTGTGTGTCCATAACTCAAAATAGGTGACCTAACGGCCGCCGCCCGACTAAACATACCAATAGTCACCAAATTCATATGGGCTACTGAGGAGTAGGCAATGATCTTCTTAAGATCGATCTGTCTTAAAGTGGTCAAGGAAGTATATATTATAGCAATCGCACTTAGAGTATAAATGAAAGGAGTGAAACAAAGTGTC